TGAATCCTTTTTTTCTCTTGTTTCTCTTGAAATATCTTCTTTTTTTTTCTACACACGTCTTTTTTTCGGAGGTCTACAGCCATTATGTGGCATAGGGGTTACATCCCGCACGAAAGTTAATAGTATACCACTTCTGCGAATAGCTCGTAATGCTGCGTCTCTTCCGAGACCGGGACCTTTTATCATTACTTCTGCTCGTTGCATACCTTGATCCACTACTGTACGAATAGCGTTTCCTGCTGCGGTTTGAGCAGCAAACGGGGTCCCTCTTCTTGTACCCTTGAATCCACAAGTACCGGCAGAGGACCAAGAAACCACTCGACCCCGTACATCTGTAACAGTCACAATAGTATTATTGAAACTTGCTTGAACATGAATCACCCCCTTTGGTATTCTACGTGTACTCTTACGTGAACCAATACGTCCATTCCTACGTGAACCACTTCTCAGTATAGCTTTTGCCATATTTTTTTTATCTCATAAATATGAGTCATAGATATATGGATATATCCATTTCGTGTCAAAAAAGATCCCTACTTTCTTTACTTTTACAACTTTTACATCGGTGATTTTAACGTGTCTGATTAGCCCTGTCTTTGTTTATGTCTTGGATTGGAACAAATTACTATAATCCGTCCCCGCCTACGGATTAGGCGACATTTTTCACAAATTTTACGAACAGAAGCTCTTATTTTCATATTTGGCATTCCTTACCTTAACTTTGAATTTACTTTTTGGAAGAAAAAAGTTTCTTGAAATTTTTCATCTCGAATCAGATTCCCACGAAAGGAATGTTGAAGTTGAAAAAACACCTCCTCTTTCGAATTCGGATATTAGAAGGATTACCATATATAACACAAAATTTCTCCGCCGATTCTTTCTAGTCGAGCCTCCCGGTCTGTCATTATACCTCGAGAAGTAGAAAGAATTACAATTCCCATCCCGCCTAAAATTCTAGGAATCCGTTGATAGTTAGAATAGATTCGTAGACCCGGCCGACTGATCCGTTTTAAATTTAAAATAGTTCTATAAGGCCTTTTCCTATTCCTTCTATGTCGTAGGGTTAAAACTAAATTTTTTTTTTTTTCTTGATGTTTTCTCGCGTTTTCGATAAAACCTTCTTGTAAAAGTATTTTAACAATATTTTCAGTAATATTAGTAGATGCCATTCGAACCACTCTTTTTCTATCCATATCAGCATTTCGTATAGAGGTTATTATGTCAGCAATAGTATCCCTACCCATGATGAATTAAAATTCTTGGTGCCCCCAATTTTTGATATAATCAACATGTTTTTCTTTTTTTTTGTTTATGAATATGAATTCTTAAAGGCATATGCGTGAGACACAATCTACTAATTAATATGAATCTATTTCTTAATCTCTTTCTTTCAAATTCAAATACTTTACCTTACTATAACCATATCATGGTCGCATTTTATAATACCTCGGGGGCTAATGAAACTATTTTAGTAAAATTTAACTGCCTCAATTCCCGGGCAATTGCACCAAAAACGCGAGTTCCCTTTGGGTTTCCTTCTTGATCAATGACAACCGCAGCATTGTCATCATATCGTATTATCATACCGTTATCACGTTTGAGTTCTTTACAAGTCCGTACAATTACAGCCCTGACCACTTCTGATCTTGTTAGGGGCATATTTGGCACTGCTTCTTTGATCACAGCAACAATGACGTCACCGATATGAGCATATCGACGATTGCTAGCTCCTAGGATTCGAATACACATCAATTCTCGAGCCCCGCTGTTATCCGCTACATTCAAAAGGGTCTGAGGTTGAATCATATCATTTTTCTTATAATCTATTCTTTCAATACAAAGGGCTAAGAAAAAAAGAAATATTGTTTGTCCAAAAAAGGAAACCTGCACCCGCTATTTTTTTATCCCCAAGACCTATTTCTTTTTTCCTTCGATTCTCCTTTTTATCCCGAAAGAATGAATTGAGTTCGTATAGGCATTTTGGACGAGGCTATTGAAATAGCCTTTCTGGCTATATTTTCTGTTACTCCACCCATTTCATAAAGTATTCGGCCTGGTTTAACAACAGCTACCCAATATTCAGGGGACCCTTTCCCCGAACCCATACGTGTTTCTGCGGGTCTTACTGTAACCGGTTTGTCTGGAAATATACGTACCCATATTTTTCCACCACGACGTGCATTTCGCGTCATTGCTCGTCGACCCGCTTCTATTTGTCTAGATGTGATCCAAGCGGGTTCAAGTGCCTGAAGAGCATATTTACCGAAAGAAATATGATTACCTCGATAAGAGATTCCCTTCATTCTTCCTCTATGTTGTTTACGAAATCTGGTTCTTTTGGGGTTATAGTTGATGGTTGGTTCTGAATTCCATCTCTACTGCAGAACTGGACGTGATAATTTCTTCTCATCCAGCTCCTCGCGAATAATAAAATCGTCAACTTTCATTTCAATTAAGATAGAATTTGAATTCAGATATACGTTTAATTAATGAGTAATAC